ACGATTTGTGTCAATGGATTAGTTCGATCCAAAACTTGAGATAATGGGTGTAATCCGAAAAAGGATTCATAAGTAGTTGTTAAAGGAGTTGAAGTTACCAAATTCTGAGGAGTAGGTATCAATTTATGCCTAATTGCTCCGCCTATAGTTCCCTTAACTACATTTTCTAAACGAGCCAGAGCCAAACCGAGCTGGTCTTGTAAAAGATCCGCTACAGAGCGAATACGTTTGTTTTTCAAATGATTCATATCATCAAGTGTACCCATGCCAAATTTCATCCCAATCAAATGATCGGCAGCTGCTAATATATCTCGTGGTAACAAAAATATATTGTTCTGAGGTATATTAAGATTAAGTCTCCAGTTAATATTTCGGCGACCAATCCTTCCTAATTCACACCTTTGGTGAAAGAATTTTTTTTGTAATTCCTTACATAAGGATTCAGAAAAAATTGGATCCCCACCTACACAAGAAAATTGTTGATAAAACTCCAAAATAGCATTTTCTTTTGACCCAATTTTTTTTTTCTCCTTATCGGTCAAGAAAGATAAGAAAATTTCAGGGTAGCAAACATTCTCTAAAATTTCTCTTAGATTCGAACCCATAGCTGATGATAGAACTAGAATAGATATTTTCTGTTTCCTACTCACACGAGCCCATATTCTTGCTTTTTTATCAATCTCTAATTCTAACCTGCCTCCCCAATCGGATATTATGGTGCCGGTATAGACCGAAATCCCGTTATGATCCAATTCTGACTGGTAATAGATACCAGGACTTTGCAATATTTGATTGATAACAATTCTGTATATTCCGTTTACTATAGAAGTTCCAAGGGAATTCATTAAAGGAATGTTTCCAATAAAAATTCTTTGTTCTTGCATATTCCTACTGGTTTTCCAAATTAATCCCGCGGATACATATAATTCAGAAGAATATGTAAGTGATTCATAGACAGCATCTCGTTCTTTTATCAGAGGTTCTACCAATTGATATGTTTCCACAAATAATTGAAATTCAATTTCGTGATCTATATCTTCAACTTTTGGAAATTTAGAAAGTTCTTCTATTAACCCCTGATCAATAAACCGATAAAACCCTTCAAATTGTATCTGATTTAATCCGGGTATTGTAGATGTTCCCTCTTTTCCATCCCCGAGCATCTTTTTTGAATTTCCCATTTATCCGTTTATTGAAAAAATACCATCCCATCTCTCATTCTTCACCGAATCATATCCATAGAATTCGATCTAGCAATAATGGAATTTCTATTCTGTTTACTGAATCACATGAAATTTTATCCAACTCCAAGATATATGGAATGTATGAAATACGTATGAACGGAGACTAGATTCAATTGGAATTTTTTTATAAGAAATAGATCCAAATGGAACAGAATTGAGAAATACCACTGGAACTTATGGAGTTTTGTAAAGACTAGAAAAAAAGTAATTTCATTTTCACCTATGATATTACATATTCGATTGCATACCATTAAAAAATGTATTCATGCTTGGATCTGTTCGAGCAGATAAATATATAATAAATAGAAAACTTTTTTTTTTACCACTTTACTTTTTCATGTATTTGTATTTAATTGTTCAAAAAAATATTTGCAGAAAAAAGTTTTACCTATTTTGAATAGAGTATCATTGAATTGAAGTAGGTAAGAAAACTTGTGTTTTTTTAGTTATTAATTTTTTTATTAAAATAAAAAAGAATGCACAGATAAGATATATACGTCTCTTTTTCTTCTTTTATTGGGGTACAGTTCTATTTGGGACAGCACATGCTGTTCTCTATCAAAAATTAAACTTTCTCTTCAATGTATTCAATGAAAAATTGAAATACAAAAATTTATTGAGAATTACTCCTCAAACTCCTCAAAAGCATCCCTAGAGAGATTAAATACCCCATTATAGAGCTATAGCTCTATAACATAACGTAACGTATGTTCTGATTCTGGGGTTTACATATACTTAGAATTACTGTTATAATTGAAATTGAAGAAGATTTCTTTTTCTTTTTTATTGAAAAAACTCAATATAGATTGGTTATAAATACATTTCTAATGATTTGCTTTTATTATTAGAAATAAAAAAATGTCGATTTTAATTCAAAAAAGGTCATGAATTTACAGGCAATAGTTAATGGTTCGGATTTATACTGGATTCTTCTATATTTTGTGACTGAAAAACTATATATTTTTTTCGGAGTTGAAAAAAAAAGATAAAATTTGAATCTAGTTTCTACCGTTTTGGCGGCATGGCCGAGTGGTAAGGCGGGGGACTGCAAATCCTTTTTCCCCAGTTCAAATCCGGGTGCCGCCTCAACAACAGACTTGAAATCCCCTATTATAAAACAATAGTTTTGAAAAGGACTTAAGATACTTTGGATACAGACTAATGAAAGTCTCGGAATGCTCAGACATTCAATCAATATTAGATTAGATGAATAATTGCCTTTCATTTTACTTCCAAAACTAAAAAAACGATAAAAGAAATAAAAAGTCTTATTCTTTCTACAGGTGAGTCAGATTCCTTGGATACTTCGAAAAGTGTCTGTTTACTTGTGTTTACATCTTGTCGATTCGACTAGAAATTCTATAATAAGAATAACTCATTATTAAGAATAAGATAAGTGGATTTATTGGAGTAGTTCATCAATGGTGACCAAATACCTCTCCCTTTTTTTGACTCTGTACCAGTGATTTCACTATTATTAGTGAACAATAATGGAATAGTTTCTTCATATTCATAGAAATAGGGGACAGAATTCACATGGATATAGTAAGTCTCGCATGGGCTGCTTTAATGGTAGTTTTTACATTTTCCCTCTCTCTCGTAGTGTGGGGAAGAAGTGGACTCTAGAAGTACTCCTAATTGCGGTAATAATCAAACTCTATCAACCTGTATCAATTGTTTTAGTTTTATAGACCGTTCGGCTATTTTTTTTAAGATTTTTTTTTAGAAATAGGATTTATGTTTTTTTTTATTGACTCATTTTGTATTTTTATATCGGGGTTTACACGGTTAACCATTCATGGGGTAACCCCTTTTCGAAATATAAAGAAGTTTCCATCGAATTAGGATTATCTGTATTAAACGGATCAAACAAACAAATGAAATTGAGAAAGTATGTACATACATTTCATATTCTATTTATATTGATTAAAAAAAAAGATATATAGGTGGATTCCTTTAGATTAAGATATTTCACTTGTACTTTATACATTACAATAACCATAATGGCTAGTATGGTAGAAAGAGATCTCTTTCTACCATACTAGCGGGCCCCTTAGGATACTACTACTGAGTCTAAGGCATTCCTTTCATTTAAGACGAGAAATTGAAATCCTTTTTTTTCTTTGTTTTTTTCATTGATAGTAAAATTGTGTTCAAATTAATCATTTTGACTAACCGTTTTTACGTAAATTATAAGCAAAAAAGCAGTAGGAATGAGAATGAAGAGTGCAGTAGCAATAAATGCAAGAATATTTACTTCCATAATTTAATAGTTTATTATTATTTTTTTTATTATTATATCTCGGGATTTAATCCCATAGAGATGAGAAATCTTTCGCTTGTAAACTCACTCAGATGAATTAGATTTCGATGATATCGAATGAAAGAAATATCATGAATAACAATAGCGGAGCTATGAAATCGACTCATCGTCAAGAATTTAATAGTATAACATAGGAAGATCCTTTATCCACACCGAATACATAATGAGATACCTGATCCAATCAAAAAATATTTATTTTTTTTCTTTTTCCCCGCTTTCTTTTCTACAACCTAGTACTTTACTTTACTTGTACAATCATCTGATGAAGTATCATAAAAAACCCTTTCTACTTCGATTGTTTACAAAAAGAGTTTATATTTATAAAGAACCTTAAATAAACAATAGAAATCAAATAGAGAAAACAAGTACGAAGTTCAATTTGAAATTTTCAAAAATTTTTAAGGGTCTATCGTCTTTTTGGAAAACAAATTAAGGGGAGTGTGATAAAGACGAGTCCCAGTAAAAAAACTAAAATATTCCAAAAAATTAACTCTAAATAAATTAAAAAATAAATTAAAATTAAATTTTCTTACGAGTTTTTTCTTCAACATCGGCTCTAATATTTAAAAAGAGCATATTCATTAGGGAAGACTAATTTTATCTTTATTTTTTTAATATCCTATTTACGTGGTTGGGTTCGAACTTTTTTCAATTCCTTGACTTCATAGAAATAAAAGTATACATAGGTACTCTTGGCAAACGTATTATACGCCATCCTATTCCATTTTCCTACACGAGTTAATGGGAGATCAATTGACAAAAATCAGAAACCCCGTACAGTATCTCTTTCTTGAAGTGTTGAATGCTCTCAATAATTATCCTAATTTACATATGTCTCTCTACCATCAATTGGTGCTAGTTAAAATAATGGAAATACCCCTTTCTTTTGCTTGATGAAAAAAGAAAAAAACAAAAAGATAAATGAAACCGTTTTGATCCTCTTGCCCAGAAACAAAAAGGGGAGTGGATGTCTTTTTTTATTGAATTCGCCGGGACTGACGGGGCTCGAACCCGCAGCTTCCGCCTTGACAGGGCGGTGCTCTGACCAATTGAACTACAATCCCATGGAAATCAAGTGGGTAGCTTACATATTCCTTCTTATGATTTCATTTTAATCATTTCAATTTGAGATTCAAATTAGTGTTTTGTAACAAAAAAAGTCACAAGCGATATATTGATATCTATATGGATATCTCTTTAGTGAGAGCAAGACGGATTGCTGGTAATCCTTGCATTATTATCAAATCGATTGATAATCTATTTTTTACTTATAAAATAAAAAATAGATTATTTTCTCGACTCTGTTCGTTAAAGTTTATATTTAAAGGATCCATATCGGGATCCTTAGCACGATCAAGATCGGAATTTTTTATGGAAACAAAAAAGTAACTAGACACAAGAAAAAAAGAAAAAAAAAAAGTAAAGTTGAAATA